TATTTGTATGCCTATAGTCTATTACTAGGAATGGGATACACGTAATGAATTCCAGACATCCCACAAACAAAACAAAAACAGTATAAACAAAAAGGTTTACAGAATTTTTTGATCATACATAAGTATCGATCGACAATAATTTGTTGCTTTTTACCGACTTGATGTTAAGGAATTTCTGGACCTAGAAATTCATTTCATACAATTGAACCTTTTCAAACTGTTTCTTTTTAAGAACCAAAAAAACTTGTGCCAAAATAACAGATGCCAAGAAGAACAAAAGGCCTTGGACACGTAATGGATCTTGAAGCACTATTTCTGCATCTCCCTGACCAAACCCTCCTACATTGGGATTGCTTGTTAATGGTTGATCAAGCTTGATGGATTCACCCTCTGAAACAAGAAGTTCTGGTCCTGGAGGTATAATATCAACCACTTGATGTCCATCCGATGCATCAACTATGGTTATTTCATATCCTCCTTTTTCTTTACGTACTATTCTGCTTACTATACCTGCCGATGTAGCATTATAGACTGTATTGTTACTCTTGCTCCCATCAGGATAAATCTGACCCCTTCCTCTGTTCCCACCTACATATATGGGATATTTTAAGAAGTGAACGTCTTTCCTCGTAGCAGGGTCGGGGGAAAGAATGGGAAAGGCGATTTCACTATATTTCTGACCGGGAACAGGACCTATCACAAGAATATTTCTTTTATTGGGACGATAACTCTGAAAAGACAGATTTCCCATCTTTTCTCTCACCTCGGGAGAAATACGATCGGGGGGGGCTAATTCGAATCCCTCGGGTAAAATAAGAACAGCCCCTACATTCAAAGCCCCCTTTTTACCATTAGCAAGAACTTGTTTCAGTTGCATATCATAAGGGATTCGAACAACTGCTTCAAATACAGTATCAGGAAGCACAGCTTGCGGAACTTCAATATCCACGGGCTTATTAGCTAAATGGCAATTGGCACATACAATTCGTCCAGTTGCTTCTCGTGGGTTTTCATAACCCTGCTGCGCAAAAATGGGATATGCATTTGAAATAGATGCCCGAGTTATTACATATATCATGATCGATACAGAAATCGATTGAGTCATCTGTTCCTTTACCCAAGAAAAAGTATTTCTATTTTGCATGTCCAATCATTGATCCCGGAATTTCTACAATAAATTAGATAGGTAGCTAGTATAGTTCCCTATACACGAGTCTGTCATTGTACTGGGATAATTGTACTGGAATATAGGACGAATACCTTAAAGAGCTAGAAGTATAAAGAATTAAGTAAGATTGAAAATGCTTTCTTTATATACGATACGAAGAAAGATTCTGATTTGATTGATATCAGGAGATCAAATGAGTTCTTCATTCATTCATTGAATGATAAATGACTACAAGTGAAGGAGATACACGATTTAAATAATAGAAGATCCAATATTTCACAATTGTATCTAGAATAACTGGAAAAGTGGAAACAAGACTAGATATAATTTGATCGTTATGAACCAATCCAAAATCGTTGTAGACCGAACCAATCATTAGTTCCCAACCATGGGTCGAATGAAATCCGATCCATAAATCAGTAACTAAAAGAATCAAAAAAGCTTTTATTGTGTCGCTTAAGTTATAGAGGAATTCCTGAATCCAAGAATTAAGAATGACAAGTTCTTCATTACCCAGAATAAAATAACCACTTAGAATAGCGAAACAAATTATATTTGTCGAGAAATCCAAAATGATATGGAGATGATATTCATTGTGTGTTTTGACCAATTGTATCGTTTCCTTGTGTATTCCTATACGAAGTTTTTGTATATGTGTCTCCGGGTACTCCTTTATCATTTCATCCAAGAGGAATAGTTCTTCCAATTCTATGAATCTTTCTAGAACGTTTTTCTCTTGAATATCATTCAAAAAAGTTTCGGATTTCCCGGTATTCCACCAATTAGTAACCCAAGGTTCCAGACATTTATTAAATGAGAGAGAGACCCACCAGGGCAAAAATATTATGGATGAAATATATGGGAGGGAGACCCAGGCTTTCTTTTTTTTTTTCATTTTTATCCTAAAAGGACCCTTATTCTATTTCTATATTCCTTTCCTTCTAGATCCGAGATCTAAATTATTAGACAAAAATGGGAAATAGATCCATGGGTTCAATACCTTTTTATAGAACTCGTACTTCAGAGAAATATCAGATAGAGTCGACGGTTGTATTAAAAAGGAAATTAGCAAGTTTTTTTCAATTTTTTCTTCAGTTCATTTCAAAATACTTCAATTGGTACGCGCAAGAAATAGGCCAATTCGGCAGCTTTTTGTTCAATTTCTCGTGGAGTAAAATACTCATCAGTACGAGTCAAGGGAATGGCTCCTTGGCCTCTGATTTCCATATAAAGGACACGACGAGGATAAAGACCCTCTTTAACCTCCATTCTGATGGATTGGATATCTCTCATAAGTAAGCGAAGGAAGATGCGACGATTTATTCCAGGAAATCCCCAACGAAAAATACACACTATTCCTTCTTTTCTATCGAATCGGTCATAACCACTACCTACATTCCATGAAATTGTGCACCACAAATAGGAGCTAATGAATAGACCTGCGATCCCATAGAAAGACATCACGATCCCTTGTGGAAAAAAAATAATTTGCTGAGATGGAAATACGGATATCAGATTCCTACCAAGATAACTGGAAATTCCAACCACTAAGAATCCTAGTGAACCTAAAAAAAGGATACAGGCCCAGAAAAAATTACTTGTTTTTCGAGACCCCATTATAAGTTCTATCCATATATGTTCTGATCGCCAATTCATACTCTACTAGATCCAGTTGCATTCGATTGGAATTGAGAGAATAACCCAAATGAATTTTACTTTCTTGATCCCGAAGTAACTTTCATTGACTAGCACTATTCTGATGTAAACCGTTAGAAGTAATTTGTTCGATACATTGACTTTCCATTTAAATAAAATATTCGCCGATCCATTTTGAATTTAACCAGCTATACCTGCATATACATGCATTTATGCGGATATCATGTATCCGCATGCATAACAGTTCTTTCATTTGTGTTCGTAAAGAGTCACATATCGTACCATATTACACTAAATAAATATCTGTATTATGATTCAGTGTTGAAATAAATTGATGAGATTTGGTCCCATCGGATCTAGACAATCTTATTTTTTTGGACATGAAGAGATAAAGAAGCCATTGCAATTGCCGGAAATACTAGGCCCACTAAAGGCACAAAAATAGAGGGTAAGTTGAGATCTGTCATAGAATGGGTGCCTCGATTTAATATTTCTATCTATTAGAAAGAGAAAGATATCTTATGATATGATAAGTATATCTATCTGATATGATAAGTATATCTATCCTAAGTTAAGTATATATTTTAAATTTAATAAAAAGTAAAAGTATTAATATTTAGAAATTCATATTTATAAGTAGTTTAAGTAGTTAATAAGTAGTTAATAAGTGCAAGGAATGTAGAACTAAATAAGTGTACCTATTCATCTTTCTACACGAATATGTATGATAATTCACTTTATTAATATATTTTATTATTCTTCTCCCATCCTTATTTCTTTCTATCTTTCTAATCTAATAAGGAGTTTATTATGAAAATAAAAGATTTTATTAGGAGTTTGCGACTCTAACTAATTCGATCCATCCAACAAACGGAGATTCGTAGTAAAAAATGGGGGTTATCGATAGATATAGAAATAACTTCTATTCTCTATTTTATATTTATTTCTTTTTATTTTTATTTCGATATTTTTTTTTATTGTCTATATTAATACGTAAGAAGGCCAGATAATTTTTTTTTATTTTCCCTAATTCTAATTCCTCGGAGGGAAAAATTCACTTTTTTATCCTGTTGATAGAAGGTTAGTGATTACTAATCATGAATAGAGGTAGGATAAAAAAATAGATCTGGAGGAAAAAATAAAAAGTAATTACCCGAAACTTCTAACTCTTATTACAAGTAGAACTTATGTCATCAAAGAAAACACCATTTTTTTTAGTTTTTTTTTGATTACGATGAACTAAATACTTGTTCGCTACAAATAACTGAATTTAGTGCTATACTTTATTAATTTTTTGAATTTTGATTCAAGGGAAAGAAACCGTGGAGCTGAAATAACTCACCCAGAACACCTTTTAAAGGATTACGTGGTACAATTGGGTCAAATAAGCCTTTATGGAATAAATACTCAGCCGCTTGTGAACCATCGGGTACTGTCTTATTCAATGTTTGTTCAATTACTCTTTTACCCGCAAATGCAATGTAGGCATTAGGTTCAGCAACAATGACATCTCCCAACATACCAAAACTGGCTGTTACTCCACCGGTTGTAGGAGATGTAAGGATTGATACATAGAATAATTTTTTATTTGATTGATAATTATATGAAGCGGAAGATATTTTAGCCATTTGCATCAAACTCAAACTTCCTTCTTGCATGCGCGCTCCTCCAGAAGCACACACAATAATGACAGGTAAAGATCGATTAGTAGCATACTCGATCAAACGGGTGATTTTCTCGCCTACTACGGATCCCATACTACCTCCCATGAACTCAAAATCCATAACTCCAATTGCTATGGGAATACCATTTAGTTGACCTATGCCTGTTTGAACAGCTTCAGTTAAACCTGTCTTTCTTTGATAAGAATCGATACGATCTCTATAGGGTTCCCCCTCTGAATGAAATTCGATGGGGTCCATAGAGACCATATCTTCATCCATAGGATCCCAAGTCCCCGGATCAATCGAAAGTTCGATTCTATCTGAACTGCTCATTTTCAAATGATATCCACACTGTTCACAAATATTCATTTTTGACCTAAAAAATTTTTTATAATTTAATCCATAACAATTTTCGCATTGAACCCATAAATGTCTGTATTTTTTATTTCTACCGAAATCATTAGATCTTCTTCTTATATTGAAATCACTACCATTTTGACTAGTTCTTATAC